GGAAAGGGATTAAAGAAAACAGTATTCAAGATACAAGTACAAAAATTAATAACCCCCCCAAAAAAACGGAATATTTTCATATATTTTTTGTATCGTTTTGGCGACATGGCCGAGCGGTAAGGCGGGGGACTGCAAATCCTTTTTCCCCAGTTCAAATCTGGGTGTCGCCTGATCAACAAAAAAATCGGAATACCTTATTATATTATATTTTATATTATGTTATATTTTATATTATGTTTTGCTGAGATAACTTGACAAATTTTTTTTCCAGCAGAAGTAAGCGGGGGAGAGGACTCTTGATACTTGCTTGATTCTATAAGCATCTGGCGGTTCTGTTCTCTAAAATGAAAATGCTGTAAATCCTTGCGTCTAGGCTTCAGTTCAAGGAAAGATTATATTAGTGAATATTGAATGAAAAAGAATCGTTAAATCTTAATATGTCTTCTATTATTAATGTAGTGTTTATTAATTAGGTCTTGAATTAAGTTGGATAGACGAACGAGGAATTTATTTGATTATTAATTTATTAGTTGCGTAAAGGTCGAAAGATACTTTGTTCGTATATAGACTCATGAAATTCTCTGTGTGCTCCTGCATTCAATTTAATATTGATTGAAGAGATAATTGGCTTTAATGTAATAGACTATCTTCCGATTGTTTCACCGAGACAAGCAGGAGACGTAATGTAAGGATTAGATAAAATGAAAAAAGAAATAGGGTATGTGATAGATATAGATAGTGATTTATCTTGACTCTAGATTTTTATACTTTTTACTTAATGAAATGAAGGTCAACAAAAGAAAGACTAGGTCTTATTATTCCTACATGTTAGTAACATTCCCTTGAAACTTCCAGGGGTGTATCTACGTATTTTGCTTGTGCTTAGTGTTTTCCGATTCTACTCGAAATCATATAAGAAACCTGTTATAATTGTGAGTTTATTGGATTGTTTCATCAACGGTATTGGGTCAGAATTCCCTTTTGACTCTGCGCCAGGAATTCCACTATTATTAATGAACATAATAATGAGTAGTGAACAATAATGGAATAATTCCTTCATATTTATAGAGATAGGGGATATAATTCACATGGATATAGTAAGTCTCGCTTGGGCTGCTTTAATGGTAGTCTTTACATTTTCTCTTTCACTCGTAGTCTGGGGTAGAAGTGGACTCTAGAAGTACTACTAATTGAGTTTGAGGAATCAAACTCAACTCATATCAATTGTTTTATAGATCGTTCTGCAAAGTCCTTTTTTTTACTGTTCAAATAGAAAAGAAAATAATTATGTTATTAAGTGGATACAGACTTCCTATGGGAAACAACATAGACATAGTGGTTGTCCAACAATATACTACACATAATAAAATATTGCCTTGGGCAAGTCACATATTGCGCGTTCCCGCTTTTTTTATTCTTTTAAAAATTTAATTTATGTTATGCTTGCTTTATTGAACTCATTTCATATCATGGTTCAAACGTTAAAAATCAGTGGGCTTTACTAATCCTTTTCGAAATCCAAAGAGGTTCCCATGGAAATGAATCACTGGATCATCTGTCAACTGATCAATCAATTACTTCTTCGGAATACTAAAAAAAGATTATGTGATTTTCTTTTTATTAATTATTAGTAATTATTTATTAATTATTTTATTAATATAGGCCTATACTCTTACTCTTTTTTCCTTCGTCAATTTGATTCTTTCAATGGATATCGGGATTCATATTGAATAGAATCAGAAATTCTAGGAATTCGAATTGTAAGAGTAAGAATTGCCCTTCGATTTTTTCAGATTGATGATTGGAATCAACACAAATTAAATAGATGAAGCAAAGAAATAGAATTGGTACACTATGTAAATACATTACATATATGTAATTGATATCTCTGAAGATACATATTGTAGATTGATCTATATTAAACCTCTATCTTTATACAGTACGACTTTATATACTACAATAACAATAATAAGTATGGTAGAAAGAAATATATGAATCTTTCTACCATACTATCGAATCTCATAAAATACTGATGATTCTAGTCCGCTTATTTCATTTAAGACACGAAATTTTAATACTTTTCATTTTATTTTTTCTTTTCAATCATTGATAAGAACTAAACAGTCAAGTTTAATTCAAATTAATCATTTTGACTGACTGTTTTTACATATATTATAAGTAAAAAAGCAGTAGGAACTAGAATGAACAGTGCAGTAGCAATAAATGCGAGAATATTTACTTCCATAATCTCATCGTTTCATTTTTAATTAATTCGCAATAACTCGGGATTTAATCCCATAGAGCTGATAAATCTTTCGCCTGTAAATTCAATATTCAATGGGATGAATTATATCTCGACGATATCGAATCGGAGCAATATCATGAATAACAATATCTGAGCTATCAAATTGATTCATCGTCGAGAATTAAATAGTATAACATAGGAAGATCTTTTATCCATACCGAATTCAAATTTTGATTCCCGATCCGATAAATAATTCCTTTACTTTCTTTATCATTCTTTCTTTTCTATAACCTACGCCCCTCCTTGTACAATCATCTGATGAAATATCATATGACCGCCTTTACACTTACTTACATTGGTTATAAAAAACCCCAATAAAATAACCAATAGAAGCGAAATGTAAAAAGGAAGAAGTTTAGTTCTAAACCCCCTTTTTTATGATCTAATCTTCTTGGAAAACAAAGAAGTAGTATAAATAAGGAGAGTCCGGGTATAAAAAAATCGAGTATTCCATCAAATTCATTAAAAAGTTTGTTCTTTCTTCGGCAAGACCCTTAAACTTAAAAAAGATTATTCATTCCCTCACAAAGAGAGATAGCACTTGCTAAGAGAGATAGGACCTTCTTTGAGCTTTATTTTATTAATATCCCATTTCTTTGGATTAATTATGGGATGCATATATCAAAAATTCAGTGTGAAATTTGAATGAGATAAATTGTTTCAAATTCACATTAATAATTGAAATTATTAATTGAGGTTACACAAAATTGGAGTCCTAAAGGGATATACTTTTAATCTTACTTTAATCTTACTAAAGGTATATACTTTTAATCTTAAAAGTATTATATCAAAGTTACTATGTTAAGTTAATTTTTTTTTGTATCATACAAATTCCATTTGTGTATAGCCTCCTGTAAACGTATAGTACTCTATTACACAGATTGGGAATAATCGAAAAAGCCAGACTCCGTACGGTATCTCTTGGAATCCTGAATATGATTTTACCAATCATTGTACTAATCTACATATGTCTTTCTCCTATCAATCGGTACTAGTTGAATAAATGGTAATTCCCATATTTCTTTGATGATAAGTGTGAAACTAATAAATAAAATACTAAAATACTAATAAATAAATAAAATAGGAGGGTATCCTCTTGGGAATGAAATTATGCTATTTGTTTTGTTCTCCTTTTCACAGCAAATGCAGAGATGAATTGATGTATTTTTTTTTAGTGGATTTGGGTCTGTCGGGACTGACGGGGCTCGAACCCGCAGCTTCCGCCTTGACAGGGCGGTGCTCTGACCAATTGAACTACAATCCCAAGGAAATAGAGTGTACATCATACATATTCTTATGATTTCATTCAAACCCTTTCTATTACTATTAGATTTTAGATATTTAGATTAGAATAGTCGTATTATAACAGAAACGCGAGTAATATATTTGATATACACACGGATATGCACTTTAGTGGGAGTGTCTCACGGATTGTTAATAATCCTTTCGTTTTTTATAAATTGAAAAATAATCAAAAAAATCTTTCAATGAAAAAAAAAAGAGTTTTTTATTTATTCTTTATTTTTATTTATTCTTTATTTTATTCTTTTTTATTTATTCTTTATTTTATTCTTTTCCTTATACTTCCAGATCCTTATATGAATCTAGTATGAATCTAGATCATTAGCAAGCAAGATCAGAATTTGTGAGAAAAAAATAAAGAGAGCAAATGAACAGCGGTAAAATATATCAGAAATTTTTAGTTTTTTTTCTTCTTCCGTATTCCGATCAGGCATTTCTGGGGAACAACAAATGGGGTTCTATCATTTCATGGTGGATCGGCCAATTATTGGGCCGAGCTGGATTTGAACCAGCGTAGACATATTGCCAACGAATTTACAGTCCGTCCCCATTAACCGCTCGGGCATCGACCCAGGAAGAATCAATTCCCGGCTTATTGATAATCCATGATCAACTTCCTTTCGTAGTACCCTACCCCCAGGGGAATTCGAATCCCCGCTGCCTCCTTGAAAGAGAGATGTCCTGAACCACTAGACGATGGGGGCAAGTATGCCCGACCGCCATCATACTGTGCTCATTGTATGAACAGTTTTTTGAAATTGTCAATATAATGTGGTATGATTAAATCTGAAAGATCTTTCCCTCTTTCATGATTCCATAGAATCTTTTGATTCGTATTTATATTCATGAATCATTCATTCTAATCATATAATTTTTTTTTAATATTATTTTCATTAATTTTATTTATTTTATATTTATTCTTTGAAATAGAATAAATAAAATTAAAATAAATAGATATTAATTGATATTAATTCTAAATCGATATTATTAAAATTATTAAAACGATATTTCTATTAAATATTTCTATTAAAATAAAAAAAAATAAATAAAATAAGAAACTAAATCGGTAGAATAGAAATAATACGAGGTATAGGACCTTTTGGGGAGTGATTGGTCCGCCAGACCAGAAAGGGAAATTAAACTTCATTTCTTCCGCTTTCATTCATTTTGTTAAGATTAGATAGACATATTTCTATCTTACACTAAGCCAGGAAATTAAAAAAAATCTGAAAATATGGGAAGCAAGTTATTGAAAATTGTTTTTCTCTAAGAATTAAGTTCGGGGAACAAGTAAAATAAATCTTTTTATCAATGATTCTACGAAATATCTTATATCTATGTTGAATTGGTAAGTCTATGTATCAATCAAATTAATTTCGTTATGATGGGGGTC